TTACTTAGGGAATATCCAACTAGGCCGATATGGTAATGGAAAAAATTATGATATTAGAGGGTTGGTTGTAAAAAAAGGAAAGAGATCGAAAAGATATTTTTGCTAAAAACCCCTTTCGTCCACTCCCCCCCTCAATGAATATTAGATTTCTATCGCATTATTCAATATTCAAATTAAAAAAAATCGCGAACAGATTCCCGTTTCAGTTGATTTTATTCAACGATTGACCAAACGAAAATGGTAATATAATAAATAACAAATTGCATGAACTTAGATCAATCTAATAATGATATTTTTATGCAACGATTTGATTTGGACTAACCAATTTGTTTGTCCATTTAGATTGGATTCGGCGGAATAATGATAAAGAAGGGGGAGGGGGGAAAAGAGTTTACAAAAAACAGAATTCATAAAAATGGGTTGGTTCGAATAGGTTAGGTATATGTAATTGAATGGCTATAAATAAATAAGTAAACTCCTGTAGATGTTTCGACAATTGATTCTCGAATTCGATTGAATCTAAGATGGGGTGCTTGGTTTACGTTATGGAATAAAGGCATGTATATGTGATATTAGATATTGACTGGATATATATGAAATAAGGTTATATTTCATTTGTCCTACTTCTATGAATTTAGATGGGGATTCGAATATAAGCCCTTCCCTTTCTGTCTCTTTTTGACTGTGAATTGAATGAATAAACAAATGAAATTAAGAGAAACATGGAAGAATGCAATTCACAGTTTGGAACCAAGAAATGGAAGAAGGAAAGTTGTATGTATTCACAAAGACTTTGTGGATAGAAACGAAAAAAGAGATATTGAAGTAGTTCAGACGATTCAATAAAAAAAATACTATTATTTCTATTACTTCAACTACTTTAACTCGAAGTAACTAGGAACTTCGATAGGATGAATCCTAGTGACGGAATAATTAAATTAAGTCATAATTCGTCGGTTGTTGTATCATTAACTATTTCTTTTTTTCTTTTTTTGGTACGAGGGAATTTATCATGAATCCACTGATTTCTGCCGCTTCCGTTATTGCTGCTGGATTGGCTGTAGGGCTTGCTTCTATTGGACCCGGAGTTGGTCAAGGAACTGCTGCGGGTCAAGCCGTAGAGGGTATCGCGAGACAGCCCGAGGCAGAGGGAAAAATACGAGGTACTCTATTGCTCAGTCTAGCTTTTATGGAAGCTTTAACAATTTATGGACTGGTTGTAGCATTAGCACTTTTGTTTGCGAATCCTTTTGTTTAATCTTATAAATATAAAAATTATTGCCTTGGATTTATCATTTGCTTTTTCGAATTATAGCAAGATTTCACTCCTACAATTACTTATTCGTTGACAAAATAATCCACGGGAAGGGCTGATTTGCGGATGAGGAATTGGTATACCGACTCGCTTTCATCCTTTCCCGCCCGGAATCCAAGGGAAACTAAGTATTGGTAGTTCACATAACTCGAATACTTTTCAAAATAAATAGGAAAAAGGAAACTAAAAGAATAAATAAAAACGAGGGGCGAAGTGATACAAAAAGAACTCTAGTCAATTTTGTAGTCTATCTATAAAAGGAGATCCTATGAAAAATGTAACCGATTCTTTCCTTTCTTTGGGCCACTGGCCATTTGCCGGGAGTTTCGGGTTTTTTAATACCGATATTTTATCAACAAATCTAATAAATCTAAGTGTAGTGCTTGGTGTATTGATCTTCTTTGGAAAGGGAGTGTGTGCGAGTTGTTTATTTCAAGAATAGGCTGGATCCAACCAGCTGTACCCCCTTTTCGTTATAACTAGGAAAGAAAGGAAAAAGAAAGGTACATGATCTCGCGAATTACTTCGGAATAAATTAAGAAATTCTATGTAAGAATCATAGCATTTCGTGATTCGTTGGTAAAACCCCTTTGATTCTCTACCAACCAATAATGTAGGACCATTAACATGGTTAAAGCAAACTGTTTGAAGTTTAGATGCAGCATGGTAGTCTTTCTACCACTATGTTAATATAGAGATAGTTTAAAATAACTATTTTATCGATAGAGAACACTCCTATCGATATGAAACGCTTATTGTAAAAATGAAAAAGATGGGCATTTCGCCCCCTTTATCCAATGCTGAATCGACGACCTATGTGTTATGTATAAATAATAAATTTTTGGATTTGAAGAAAAGAAAAAAAGCAACAACTTTGCTGACAATTACATATTTTTGTCAGAAAGAGTCCTCTCAATATCTTAATCTGGCATTAGTTTAGATATTTTTTGAATATGAACAAAGAAGAGAGGATAGGCCCGTCATTACATTTATAAAAAGATATGAGACTTTATTCTAATTCTAATTCTAAGTAATTGTAATTGGGCGTGAGAGCCAAATGAATCGAAAGATTCATATTTGGTTCGGGAGGGGATTATGTAAGCTTTGAAATGAATGGAAAGATAATCTACTTTCATTAAGTGATTTATTAGATAATCGAAAACAGAGGATCTTGAATACTATTCG